AAAAAAAGATTTTTTATCCATCGAACTCCGAAGGAAGATCTTTCTTTGATGAAACGTTTTCTATTTTTTTTTTTTCTATTGTTTTTATAATTGATCAGGCATACCTATACTGCAATAAGATGAAGACTGCAATACTATGAATGACTCGCTATTTACTCGTTTTCTAGGTCATAATCATAAGATTCTTTAGGAGAGATGGCCGAGTGGTTCAAGGCGTAGCATTGGAACTGCTATGTAGGCTTTTGTTTACCGAGGGTTCGAATCCCTCTCTTTCCGTACCTTCCTTCACCTAATTCACGAACATTACTCACTGAAATGTATCAAATAAAATAAGAACAATTACCGGTCACTTACCTTTTTGGATCGAATTTTAAAGATTCGAATTTGCTCTATTTTCCAATTGTGGAAAACTGGGGAAATTCCCTTGGTTGACCCCGGTAAGAGAATGGGGATTTGTTGTTGTTGTTGTTGGAACTTCCATTTTTTGGATGGAATTTTTGATATTTTTTGAAAAGGCTTTTTCGCGGACTCCTCGTTCATTTACCCAACCGCCGGTTGGGTAAATGCCTTTCAGTTTTTCGATGATCAACTATTTTATTTATAATTGAATTAATTATTGAATAACCTGCTTTTTTGGCTAAGTTTGCTCATTGCTGGGTTGATAAAGAAGTAAGCGTTTCAACGGGCTCTCCCAAAATCGTTTGGGCTTGATTTCCGGGCATCTTGGCGACGGCACTCTCCACCTCGTAGAGCTGAGGAAATTCTATGTCTCTATAAAATAGAGAATCTATCCATGACTGACAATTATAATCAAACTCACGTAGTAAGTTAAGCAACTCATGTAGTTCTTGATCTACATAGAATCTAAACCAAAATTAGAAATTCGGTTCTAATTTGACGAATGAATGGAATGGGAGATAGTTTATTCTCCTATTCGCGCATACACGCACCATCTGTATCCTGCTGTGTTGGACCCTCATCGCCATCCGTTTCATGTCTTTTGACAATTCCTCTCGTTCTTCTCGGATGCTCTTTTGAGCGAGCCGATCTTCAAGGGGTTCGATCCGGGCTAGGGGGAACCAAGGCTTAGTCCTGGATTGTGGCTCCCCGCGGCCAAAACCTTCGGTGAGAATCCAAACACTAAGCTGATATAACCAAAAGAAATAAAAATCAATTTTTCTAATAGATTTCTTTTTTTCAATTAAAATGACATTCATTACTATAAACGATACGAAATCGTCTAGTAAATTTAGGAGGATACTTCATTGAAACCTCCTAAAATTTGTATTTTTCGATTACTCGATTCTATTTATTACTTTATGATATATATGATATATCGAATTACGATTTTTGAATTGGAAATTTACATTAATGAAAAATTAGGGCTATACGGACTCGAACCGTAGACCTTCTCGGTAAAACAGATCAAACTTATTATTATCAAAATGATTCGAACTGTTTCAAAGACCCAACGTGCATTTTTTTTTGCATTGGGCTCTTTCATCAACTGATATAAATATCAGCGAGTCCGCCATCCTTTTTCTTAACAGAAAGATAACGAGATGGCTCCGCGTGCTCTGACTCTTTATTTTTATTCAGTAGCAATACCAAAGTGTTTCAAAAAAGAGTTATCTTGACGTAGGTCTGCCTTCGGCCTATATCAACCTAAGTTAAATGGAGTCTCTATCGCTCTGCCCAAAGCATCAAATATGAAACTTCATACACCTTCAAGTTCATAGGACAAAAAGAGATTTTTTTGAGGTACTTATACTCATTATGCCTAGCATTGAATGGACTGAATATTCACCTTATCAATTATCAAATCAATGATGGGTTCTATTTCTTGGCGCCTAAATTGGGACCTCAATTGGACCAACCAACCATTTGTCAGGCTATTGTTCTCTTGTTCCTTCGAATCCATGGAGTAAGACGTCGACTTTTTACTAAGATAAATTCTGTTGATTACATGATGGACTCCTCTGAAAAAACATTGGCGCGCGTGTAAACGAGGTGCTCTACCAACTGAGCTATGGCCCTTGTGTTTGTGATAAATATTTTATCATTATATAAATTCTTGTCAAGGTGAGTATTGCATAATCTGACATGATAGCTCTCTGATCTGTTTCCTGTCAAGGGTATTGCTTATAAATAAGATTCCATCTATAATCTATCAATGTGACGGGTTCCTTTTTTTTTTTTCTTTATGATAATAAATGACCTACTTAACCCAGCGGTTAGAGTATTGCTTTCATACGGCAGGAGTCATTGGTTCAAATCCAATAGTAGGTAGAACTTATTAGATACCGCACAGCCAATGGTATCTAATAAGTATTTCTACCCACCTTCTTTTTTTTTTTGATTTATTTTGTATCTTTTCCATACCCTACTACTTCTTATTTTTTCTATTTTTTGAGTTGTTTCTTGTTGCACCAAAATCTGATTACACTTGATTGGATTCAATCGGTAGAATCCAAATAGAATATGGTGTATAATCAAAATTTCTTTTTCTTTATTCTTCTATATTCTATTCGGACGCACCAACAACTAGTTATAAAATTGTATTGATAGCCTCGACTCGCGTCCTAGCTCGTCGGAGAGCTAAATTTGCCTCAATTGTTTGTCTCTTGCCTTCAGCGCTACTTAAATTAGCTTCAGCTATTTCAAGAGTTTGTTGAGCTTCTTGCGGATCAATGTCACTGCCCCTCTCTGCATCATTTACTAAAATGGTTATTTCATTATTGCCTATTCTAGCGAAACCGCCCATCAGAGCTATTGTTAACCATTGGTCGTTAAGACGTATTCTCAAAATTCCTATATCTACAGCCGTGGCAATAGGTGCGTGATTTGGTAATACACCAATTTGGCCGCTATTAGTCGATAAAATTATTTCTTGCACTTCCGAATCCCAAACAATTCGATTAGGGGTCAGTACACATAGATTTAAGGTCATTTCTTCAATTTGCTCTCCACATCTAAGTTCATAGCCTTCGCGGTAGCTTCATCGATATTACCTACCAAATAAAAGGCCTGTTCCGGAAGACCATCTAATTCCCCGGAAAGGATCAGTTGAAAACCCCTAATTGTTTCTGTTAGACCAACATATTTTCCTGGAGAACCGGTAAAAACTTCTGCTACGAAGAAGGGTTGTGATAAGAAACGCTCAATTTTTCGTGCTCTTGCTACGGTTAAACGATCCTCTTCGGACAATTCGTCCAACCCAAGGATAGCTATAATGTCCTGAAGTTCTTTGTAACGTTGTGAAGTTTGCTTAACTTTTTGCGCAGTTTCATAATGTTCCTCACCAACAATTCTAGGTTGGAGCATAGTTGATGTTGAATCTAAAGGATCTACTGCTGGATAGATACCTTTTGCAGCGAGTCCTCTTGATAGTACGGTAGTAGCATCTAAATGCGCAAATGTTGTGGCAGGAGCGGGGTCCGTCAAATCGTCCGCAGGTACATAAACGGCTTGAATAGAAGTTATGGATCCCTCTTTGGTAGAAGTAATTCTTTCTTGCAAAGAACCCATTTCTGTACTAAGAGTGGGTTGATAACCTACAGCGGAAGGCATTCTTCCTAATAAAGCGGATACTTCGGATCCTGCTTGGACGAAACGAAAAATATTGTCGATAAATAGAAGTACGTCCTGTTCATTAACATCCCGGAAATATTCCGCCATGGTTAGGGCAGTCAAGCCAACTCTCATACGAGCTCCCGGCGGTTCATTCATCTGACCATAGACTAGAGCGACTTTTGATTCCGCAATATTTTGTTCATTAATCACCCCAGATTCTTTCATTTCCATGTAAAGATCATTTCCTTCACGAGTGCGTTCGCCCACTCCGCCAAATACGGATACACCTCCATGAGCTTTTGCAATGTTGTTGATCAATTCCATGATGAGTACGGTTTTACCCACTCCGGCCCCCCCGAATAGCCCGATTTTTCCTCCACGACGATAAGGAGCTAAAAGATCCACTACTTTAATCCCCGTTTCAAAAATAGATAATTTTGTATCTAACTGTATAAAGGCAGGCGCAGATCTATGAATAGGAGATGTTGTGCGAGTATCTACAGGACCCAAATTATCAACAGGCTCTCCAAGAACGTTGAAAATTCGTCCGAGAGTCGCCCCACCAACTGGAACACTTAGAGGAGCTCCTGTATCAATCACTTCCATTCCTCTCATCAGACCATCTGTAGCACTCATAGCTACAGCTCTAACTCGATTATTTCCTAATAATTGCTGTACCTCGCAAGTTACATTAATTTGCTGGCCAACCGTATCTTGACCTTTAACTACCAAAGCGTTGTAAATATTAGGCATCTTGCCCGGTGGAAAGGATACATCCAGTACCGGACCAATGATTTGAGCAATACGCCCCAGGTTTTTTTCTTCAAGAGCGGAAACCCCAGGACCCGAAGTAGAAGTAGTAGGATTGATTCTCATAATAATAAAGTATTATATGTCGAAATTTTTTTTGCAAATAAAAATAAAAAAATGTCCGATAGCAAGTAGATCGGTTAATTCAATAAGAAATGGGAATTAGTACTCGATTTCGTTGGTACTATCCAACCGAATCCAATTCAATTGTTTACTCATTCAATGAGTGCATTTTCAAACTTAACCAACCCATTTTTAAAAATAAATATATTATTAATATAATATATATCAAAGTAGATGAATAAGAATTCAGAATTATATATGCGGAGATGTTGTATTTCTCTATCATTATAGACAATCCCATTCATATTATCTATGGAATTCGAACCTAAACTCTATTTATGATTCATCATTTTTATGACATTGGCCGTTGTTTCTTATTTCATCATTTCTATTTACACTTATTTATTCTTTGAATAAAAAAAGAAATCAAATTATTTATACCTTTTTGTTGATTGATAAATTCCGCATATTCATATTACTATTCTATTTACTATTTATTCTATTTTCACATCTAGGATTTACATATACAACTATAACATATATCACTCTCAAGC